GCCATATAATGTTTAATTTTTTAGGATTGAAATTTATTGTAAAATTTTAATAGGGTTTGTAAGGCTAAAATTTATGAAAAATATGCGATGCGTTGACGCAATGTGCACGTATATATACACAACGCGGATGGCTAACCCAAATTTCAACTTGTTAGCTGGCACGTTCTCGAGCCTTCCTTGGTTTCGGGGTTTGACAAGGATAACAGGATTCGGTGAGCGAAGGGGGTAGGGGGGTTTGTCGCGCAAAAACCAAAAGGGGGCATATATAAGGGTAAGTTGAAGAAGTAATAGGTATGTTATGCACTTGAGATATTAATATGTTATTCTTGAGTTATGTCATTTAATAATTAACCTACTTTAACTGTAAGCAAGGAGAATGTTCAACCTTAATATATTATTTGTGCTTGCACTGTGAGATGCAAAGTGAAAGGAAACCTAAAAAAGGAACCCTATGCATTTAAAAGAACGCCCGGCATGTTGGGTAACGAGGAGTATGTAATTACACCAGTAACCATATGCCAGTAAAATTTAATAAGTGGGGGTCTTCACAATTCTGTACATGAGATTTTAAACCAGATACCAGGAATAATTCACAGTATACCATCCTCCCCTTATTGTGTCCCTGATTCTATCATGCAGAATATGTCTTAAGTGGACTGGTTGGTGGTCTCTCACTATACAAATTAATTTAAAATAAATTTTAATTGAATTATTCAAGAAAAATTTTGAGTTTCATTATTAGGGGATAAATATATTTTTTCATGTTAGAATAAATTATTTTTGAATTTTAATAATTTGTTTTATGTACGTTTTGGACGTTAGTACTTGCTTTGGGGTTAAAATAAATGAATGGTGATAATACATATATGGGTACTATTACATTATGTAATATTATGCATATAATGTACTAGATCATACATGTTACTATCAGAAGATAGTTTAATTTAGAATTCTGGCTTTGGGTGCCAGGGGAAGGAGTTAGAATCTCTTTCTTCTGGGCGTTAGGGAGGAATTTAACCTCCGATCTTCGGATTACAAGACCGATGCTTTTAGGCTAAGCTACTAAGGCAAGCTCATTTTAATGCTTTATTTTCTAATCATCCTGCTAGGGGGATGAGAATGAGGAAGAGGGCAAAGTATAGGACGGAGGCGACTTGGCCGATAATGACGTATGGGTGTTCTACTGGCATGCCTCCGATTCATGTTAAGATAAGTATGTCTGCTACGAGAGTTCAAAATAAAAATTGGGTAAAGGGTCGAAATGTTAGGCCTCGTTGTTTTGAGGTGTGTAGAATTGGGACTACTATGAGAATCAGAATAGAAAATAGGAGTGCGAGAACGCCTCCTAGTTTATTCGGGATTGAACGTAAAATGGCGTAGGCAAATAGAAAGTATCATTCTGGTTTAATGTGTGGTGGGGTAACTATTGGGTTGGCGGGTGTGAAGTTGTCTGGGTCTCCTAGTAGGTTGGGGGAGAACAGTGCTAAGGATGTTAGAGCTAGTAGCATTAGTACGAAGCCTAGGAGGTCCTTGTATGAGAAGTATGGGTGGAAAGAGATTTTGTCTGCATCAGAGTTCAGGCCGGCTGGGTTGTTTGACCCTGTTTCGTGTAAGAATAAAAGGTGAATAAGGGTTGCGGCAGCGATGATGAATGGTAGAAGGAAGTGAAAGGCGAAGAATCGTGTTAGTGTCGCGTTGTCTACTGAGAAGCCTCCCCAAATTCATTGGACAAGCATATCTCCAACATAAGGGACTGCTGAGAGGAGATTTGTAATTACTGTGGCCCCTCAAAAGGATATTTGGCCTCATGGGAGGACGTATCCGACGAAGGCTGTTATTATTACAAGCAGGAGAAGGACGACTCCAATATTTCAGGTTTCTTTGTATAGGTAAGATCCGTAATAAAGGCCTCGGGCAACATGTATGTAAATACAGATAAAGAAGAAGGATGCTCCATTGGCGTGTAGATTTCGGATAAGTCAGCCGTAGTTCACGTCTCGACAGATGTGGGCGACTGATGAGAATGCGGTTGAGATGTCTGAGGTGTAGTGTATGGCTAGGAATAGTCCTGTTAGGATCTGTACAATTAAGCATAGGCCCAGTAGAGAGCCAAAATTTCATCATGCTGAGATATTAACTGGTGTTGGTAGGTCAATTAGTGCATCATTAGCAATTTTTATTAAGGGGTGAGTTTTTCGTAGGCTTGCCATTAGTGTTCTTGTAGTTGAATTACAACGGTGGTTCTTCAAGTCATCGGTCTCGGTTGAAGTCCGAGCGGGAATTATGACCTATTTTATGTTTATGTTATTGGTGGCTTTAATTGTGGGCTTGATTGCTGTTGCTTCTAATCCGACCCCCTATTTCGCGGCTTTAGGGTTGGTAGTAGCGGCCGGGGTTGGGTGTGGGATTTTGGTTGGGTGCGGGGGGTCTTTTTTGTCCTTGGTTCTTTTTTTAATCTATTTAGGGGGAATGCTTGTGGTATTTGCCTATTCGGCAGCTTTGGCTGCTGAGCCTTTTCCTGAGGCCTGAGGAAGTCGTTCTGTGGCTGGGTATGTGTTAATTTATGTGTTAGGGGTAATTTTTATGGGTGGGATGTTTTGAGGGGGGTGGTATGAGGGTTCTTGAGCGGTTATTGATGGGTTTAAAGAGTTTTCCATGTTGCGGGGGGATGTTGGGGGGGTGGCTGTAATATATTCTCTTGGCGGTGTAATACTAGTGATTAGTGCTTGGGTGTTGCTATTAACTTTGCTGGTAGTACTAGAGTTAACTCGAGGGTTAAGTCGTGGGACTCTGCGGGCAGTTTAGATAGTCACTAGTAGGATGGCTAATGTAAGGGTCAAGAAAAAGATAGTTAGGTATGTTTTAATTATTCCTTGTGTGATATCATTTATTATTTTTGATATAGTTATTTGGGCTAAGGATAGGCCTTTTGGCCCGGATGTTTCGAACCATGTTTGGTCCAGTTTTGTGGCAACTGACTGTCCTAGGGTTAGGTTAAGTTTTGGGAATAGTCGGTGGACTATTGCGGGGAAATACCCTAGCATGTTTGAAAAGTTGTGGGGAGGGATTGTTGGGGTTGTTTTAACTTGTTTATTAGTTATGGCTGTAAGTTCTAGGGCTACTAAGAGTCCCACAATAGAAACTATGAGGGCGGCTATTTTTAATGTTAGTGGTATTGTTATGGTTGGGGTTTTTGATGGTAGGAAATTAGATGTAATGATGAGTCCTGCAATGATGCTTCCTCAGGCGAGTCGTTTGATGGGGTTAATCACTAGCGGGTTATTTTCGTTAATGGGGGATAGGGGTAGGAACCGTGGGGACCCCATAGTCACAAAGAACACCACTCGGAAGCTGTAAACTGCAGTGAATGATGTGGCAATAAGTGTAAGAGTCAGGGCTCAGGCGTTGAGGTTAGAGGTGTTTAGGGCTTCAATAATGGCGTCTTTTGAGAAAAAGCCGGCAAGAAATGGGGTTCCTGTGAGTGCTAAGCTTCCAACTGTTAGGTAGGTCGAGGTGGCTGGCATTAAGCGGTGGAGGCCTCCTATTTTTCGGATATCTTGCTCGTCGTTTAGGCTGTGAATAATTGATCCGGAGCATAAGAACAGTATGGCTTTGAAGAAGGCGTGGGTGCAGATGTGGAGGAATGCTAGTTGTGGTTGATTAAGCCCAATTGTAACCATTATTAGGCCTAGTTGGCTGGATGTAGAAAAAGCTACAATTTTTTTGATGTCGTTTTGGGTTAGAGCGCAGGTAGCTGTAAATAAGGTGGTGAGGGCTCCTAGGCATAGGCAAATGGTCAGTGCAGTTTTGTTGTTTTCCATCAGCGGGTGGAGGCGAATAAGTAGAAAGATTCCGGCCACAACCATCGTGCTGGAGTGGAGTAGGGCAGATACTGGCGTAGGGCCCTCCATGGCAGAAGGGAGTCAGGGGTGCAGCCCGAATTGGGCTGACTTTCCAGTTGCTGCGAGGATTAGCCCTATTAATGGAACTGTTATATCAAAGTCTTTTGATAGAAAAAAGATTTGTTGGATTTCCCAGGAATTAAGGTTTATTGCCAGTCAAGCCATGCTTAGTACTAGTCCAATATCCCCTGCTCGGTTATAGATTACTGCCTGAAGGGCTGCTGTGTTAGCATCTGCTCGTCCGTACCACCATCCGATTAATAAGAAAGACATAATGCCAACTCCTTCTCAGCCAATAAATAGTTGAAACATGTTGTTGGCGGTGACGAGGGTGATTATGGCCACTAAAAATAGCAGGAGGTACTTAAAGAACCGGTTAATGTTGGGGTCGGAGTGCATATATCAGAGTGCAAACTCTAAAATAGACCAGGTGACGTAAAGAGCAATTGGTGTAAAGATAAGGGAGTAGTGGTCAAATTTAAAACTAAGGTTGATGTCAAATGTAAGTGTATTCATTCAGTGTCAGTTTGTTGTGATACTTTCTATTCCTTGGTCCAAGAAAATTATGAGAGGGAGAAGGCTAATAAAGAATGCGGTGCTGACAGCGGTTTTTACGTGTGTGTTTGCTCATTTTGGGTCCTGTGGTTTTGGGCTTAGTGTTATCAGTAACGGAATAATAAGGATTGTAATAACTAAAATAAGTGAGGAAGATATAATTAGTGTTGTTAAATTCATAGCTTCCACTTGGATTTGCACCAAGAGTTTTTGGTTCCTAAGACCAACGGATGAGCTGTTATCCTTCAGAAGCGAGAAAGCCGCGGAGTTTAACCGCGGGGGTAGGCATTAGCAGTACTTACCGTGGTTCCGTACTTTCTTGGTGAGTAAGAGGACTTTAACCTCTGTCTTTAGAATCACAATCTAATATTTTAGTTAAACTATACTTACTAGTAGCATCAGCCCCACATAAGTTCTGGCTTTAGCGCAAGGAAAATAACGGGGGTTAGGTGGAGGAGCATGAGTAGGTGTTCCCGGGTGTGGAAGGGAGGAAGTTTTTTAATGTGGTTGGGTGTTGGGCCTCGTTGAGACATTAAGAATATGTATAAAGAGTAGCCGGCTGTAATTAGAATGCCCGCCCCTGTTAGTGCAAGGGTTCATGGGGACCAGTTATATAAAGCTGCAACAATTAAAAGCTCGCCTATGAGGTTAGGAAGGGGGGGCAGTGCTAAATTAGCTAGGTTAGCAATGAATCATCAGGTTGCAGTTAGGGGAAAGATTATCTGTAGTCCTCGGGCAAGAATTATGGTTCGGCTGTGGGTTCGTTCATAAGCTGTGTTAGCCAGACAAAATAGCATTGAGGAAACTAGGCCGTGGGCAATTATTAAAATAATTGCACCTGAGAATCCTCAGGGGGTTTGAATTAGAATGCCCCCTGCTACGAGTCCTATGTGGCTTACTGATGAGTAGGCAATTAATGATTTAAGGTCTGTTTGTCGTAGGCAAATAGACCCAGTCATAATGATGCCTCAGAGGGCTAGGATAATGAACGGGTAGGCTAGTTCTTTTGATAGTGGTTCTAGTGTTATCATGATTCGTATTATGCCGTATCCCCCTAGTTTTAGCAGTACTGCGGCCAGCACTATGGAGCCTGCAACGGGGGCCTCGACGTGTGCTTTGGGAAGTCAGAGGTGTACGCCGTATAGTGGTATTTTTACTAAGAATGCGATTAGGCAGCCGGCCCACCAGATTTTACAGCCCCAGGTGTCTGTTAGGGCAGGCTGAGAATACTGTATAATAACTATGGAAAGAGTTCCTGTGGAGTCTTGAAGCATAAGAAGGGCAACTAGAAGGGGTAGGGAGCCGGCTAGTGTGTAGAACAAAAAATAAACACCTGCATTTAGTCGTTCTGTTTGATTACCCCAGCGAGTGATAATTATTAAGGTTGGAATTAGTGTGGCTTCAAATATAATATAGAATATAATAATTTCTGTGGCGCTGAATGCTATAATTAAAAGGATTTGTAGTGTGGTGAGGAGGGTAAGGTAGAGGCGTTGTCGGTTCAGGGGTTCGGGGTTAATGTGGTTCTGGCTGGCTAAGATTATTAGTGGCAGGAGTCAGCATGTGAGTACTAGTAGGGGGGTTGATAAGGGGTCTGTGCCCATATATGGACTAATTATGGTTCAGCCGGTTTCTGATGACCACTTTATTCATGTAATGCTAATTAACGCAATTAAGAAGCTGTGGTAGGTTGTGGTGGTTCATAGTCATTTTGGGGAGACTAGTCAGATTGTTGGGAGGAGTATAATTGTTGGGGTTAGTACTTTTAGCATTGTAAGAGATTAAGGTTTTGTAGGCGGTCGGTGCCGTGGGTTCGGGCTGTAGCTACTAGGAGCGCAAGGCCTGTACTTGCCTCGCAAGCGGAGAAGGCTAATAAGAGTATAGGGGCGGTAGAGAAACTTGTGGATTCAAATTGTAGTGCTCACAGGGCTAGTGCAATAAACAGGGATAATATTATGCCTTCCAGACATAGGAGCGCGGATAATAAGTGGGTGCGGTGGAATGCCAGGCCCGCCAACCCCAGGATGAATGCTGAGCTGAAACTGAACTGAGTCGGTGTCATAAGGGGGTTGTGGACTCACACCACAATTTTCTGAGCCGAAATCAGAGGTCTTGTTTTGGACTAACTCCCTATTCTGCTCACTCTAAGCCTCCTTGGGTTCACTCATAAATTAGTCCAAGGGTTAGTAAGATAAGAACTGTTGTTGCTCAGAAGAGTGTGCCGGCGGGGTTGTGTAGTTGGTCGCCTCAAGGTAGTGGAAGAAGAAGGGCAATTTCTAGGTCAAATAGGAGGAACAAAATAGCGACTAAAAAGAATCGTAAGGAGAAGGGTAGTCGAGCAGAGCCTAAGGGATCAAACCCACATTCGTAGGGAGACAGTTTTTCTGCGTCTGGGTTTATTTGCGGCAGCCAGAATGAGACAATAGCTAAAATTAAGGATAGGGCCACTGTGATGGTAAGGATAGATATAACTAGATTCATTATCTTTCCCTGGATTTTGACCAAGATTAAGTGAGTGGAAGTCACTTGTACTAACTTTATACTAGAAAGATATGAGCCTCATCAGTAGATGGATACGTAAAGGAATAGTCAAACTACATCAACGAAGTGTCAGTATCAAGCTGCTGCTTCAAAGCCGAAGTGGTGTTGAGATGTGAAGTGATAGCGGATTTGGCGGAGTAAACAAACAGCTAAAAAGGTTGAGCCAATGATTACATGTAGACCGTGAAATCCGGTGGCTACAAAGAATGTGGAACCATAAACTCCGTCTGCAATTGTAAATGGGGCTTCGTAGTATTCTATGGCTTGTAAGGCGGTAAAGTATACCCCTAATAAGATAGTGAGTGTGAGGGATTGAATGGCCTGTTTTCGCTCACCTTCTATAATGCTGTGGTGGGCCCATGTTACTGTTACCCCAGATGCTAGCAGTACTGCTGTATTAAGTAGGGGGACTTCAAATGGGTCTAGTGCAGTAATTCCTGTTGGTGGTCAACATCCTCCTAGCTCAGGTGTTGGGGCTAAGCTTGAGTGGTAGAAGGCTCAAAAAAACCCAAGGAAGAAGAAAACTTCGGAAGTGATAAATAAAATTATACCGTAGCGTAGGCCTTTTTGTACTGGTGGTGTGTGATGGCCTTGGAAGGTTCCTTCTCGGATAATGTCTCGTCATCATTGAAGTATAGTCAGAAGTAAAAGAATGAGCCCGAGGGTTATTAGTGTTACCGAGTGGAAGTGGAATCAGATTGCTAGGCCAGATGTTATTAGTAGGGCACCTACGGCCCCGGTTAGGGGTCAAGGGCTGGGGTCAACTATGTGGAATGCGTGTGCTTGGTGTGCCATTAGACGTTTTCTTGTAGGTAGAGGCTTAGAAGAAGTACAAATACATAGGCTTGAATTATTGCAACTGCAACTTCTAGAAGTGTGAGCAGGAATAGGACGGCGGCGGTTAAAATGGCTACTGTTGGTATGAGGGGTAGTAGTACAAAAATGGCTGTGGCGATAAGTTGAATTAGCAGGTGACCTGCGGTTAAATTGGCTGTAAGCCGGACGCCGAGAGCAAGAGGTCGGATAAATAGACTAATTGTTTCGATAATAATAAGCACGGGGATTAATAAAACGGGCGTTCCTTCTGGTAGAAGGTGTCCCAGGGCAGCTGTTGGTTGGTTGCGCATGCCAATGATTACCGTGGCAAGTCATAGGGGTACAGCAAGTCCTATGTTTAATGATAGTTGTGTAGTGGGGGTAAAGGTGTATGGGAAGAGGCCAAGTATGTTAATTGACATAAGAAATACTATTAGAGAGGCAAATAAAAGGGCTCATTTATGTCCTCCTACATTTAGGGGTAGTAGAAGTTGGTTAATAAAGCGGTGAATAAACCAGGTTTGAAGGGTAATAAGTCGGTTGTTTAGTCATCGAGAGGATGGGGTTGGAAATAAGACCCAGGGCAGTGCAATTGCGATGGCAATAAGTGGAATGCCAAGGAAGGAAGGACTTGCAAATTGATCAAAGAAGCTTGTTATCATGGTCAGTTTCAGGACTCAGTTTTGTGTTTCTCTTCGCTTATTGGGGCGGGTTCATTTGGTGTTGTGTGGTTTAAGATTTTTGTTGGGATAATGGTAAGGAAAATGATTCACGAGAATACTAGAATAGCAAATCAGGGGTTTGGGTTTAGTTGGGGCATCTCACTAGAGGTGGTCGGTAGTCACCAAACTTTGGCTTAAAAGGCCAACGCTTTGTCCAATAATTAGCTTTCTAGTGAAGCGTCTTCTAATATTAATGAGGATCAGCTTTCAAAGTGTTCTAGTGGAACGGCCTCAACTACAATTGGCATAAAGCTGTGATTAGCGCCACAGATTTCAGAGCACTGTCCGTAAAATACTCCTGGTCGGGAGGCGATAAAGGCGGTCTGGTTTAGTCGTCCGGGCACGGCGTCTATTTTTACACCTAGAGATGGGACGGCTCAAGAGTGGAGTACATCTTCAGCAGACACTAGAACTCGAATTGGTGATTCTATTGGGATTACTATTCGGTGGTCCGTTTCCAGTAGTCGAAATTGGCCTGGTGTAAGGTCTTGTGTGGGGATTATATAAGAGTCAAAGCCTAGGTCTTCATAGTCTGTGTATTCGTAGCTTCAGTACCATTGGTGGCCCATGGCTTTAATTGTTAGGTGGGGGTCATTAACTTCGTCTATAAGATATAAAATTCGGAGGGATGGGAGAGCAATCAGGATTAGGACCACAGCTGGTAAAACGGTCCACACGATCTCGATTTCTTGAGAGTCTAGGGTATATTTATCTGTGAGCTTAGTTGAAGCTATTGCAAGGATAATGTAAAGTACAAAGGTACTAATTAGGAATACAACTATTAGGGCGTGGTCGTGGAAGTGGAGAAGTTCCTCTATAACGGGTGATGCTGCGTCTTGGAATCCTAGTTGTGTCGGGTGTGCCATGAGCCTGAGGCTTAAGACATACAGGGGTTTAACCTGTAATACCACCTTGACAAGGTGGTGTAATTTACATTTTACTAATGTCTTTAAAAGAAAGTGACAGAGTGGTTATGTGACTGGCTTGAAACCAGTACATGGGGGTTCAATTCCTTCCTTTCTCGTTAGTTTGATTGAACTCGTACAAAGGCCGGTTCTTCAAATGTGTGGTATGGTGGAGGGCAGCCGTGAAGTCATTCTACATTTGTTGTGGTTATTTTTACTGAGGAGACTTCTCGTTTGGCGGCGAAGGCTTCTCATAAAATAAATAAGAACATAATTACCGCGACTAAAGAAATGAGGGATCCGATAGAGGATACTGTGTTTCATAGAGCATAGGCGTCGGGGTAGTCAGAGTATCGTCGTGGCATTCCGGCTAGGCCTAGAAAATGCTGTGGGAAGAAGGTTAAGTTTACACCAATAAATATTACGCCGAAGTGAATTTTTGTTCAGGTGTCGTTTAGTGTGTAGCCTGAAAATAGCGGGAATCAGTGAACAAAGGCTGCTATAATAGCAAATACGGCACCCATTGATAATACATAGTGGAAGTGTGCTACTACGTAGTATGTATCATGAAGAACGATATCTAATGAAGAATTAGCCAACACAATTCCTGTTAGCCCTCCAACTGTGAATAGGAAAATAAAACCTAGGGCTCATAACATAGGGGTGTCTCATTTAATAGAGCCTCCGTGAAGTGTGGCGAGCCAGCTAAATACTTTTACACCCGTTGGAATAGCAATGATTATTGTTGCGGAGGTGAAGTAGGCACGGGTGTCTACGTCCATTCCAACAGTAAACATGTGGTGAGCTCATACAATGAAACCAAGTAGGCCGATGGCCATCATGGCTCAGACTATACCCATGTAGCCAAAGGGTTCTTTTTTGCCGGCGTAATAGGCTACAATGTGTGAAATAATTCCGAACCCGGGTAAAATAAGAATATAAACTTCTGGGTGCCCAAAGAATCAGAATAGGTGTTGGTAAAGGATTGGGTCTCCTCCTCCGGCTGGGTCAAAGAATGTGGTATTCAGGTTTCGATCTGTGAGAAGCATTGTGATTCCGGCGGCTAGGACGGGCAATGATAAAAGAAGAAGAACAGCTGTTACAAGTACGGCCCACACGAATAGGGGTGTTTGATATTGGGAAATGGCTGGGGGTTTCATGTTGATAGTTGTAGTAATGAAATTGATAGCCCCTAAAATTGATGATACACCTGCGAGGTGTAATGAGAAGATCGTAAGGTCTACGGATGCTCCGGCGTGGGCAAGGTTACCTGCAAGTGGCGGGTAGACCGTTCAGCCTGTTCCAGCACCGGCCTCTACGCCAGAAGAGGCTAATAAAAGCAAGAATGATGGAGGGAGGAGTCAGAAGCTTATGTTATTTATTCGGGGGAATGCCATGTCAGGTGCCCCAATCATTAGTGGGACCAGTCAATTCCCAAATCCCCCAATAAGCACCGGCATTACTATAAAGAAAATTATTACGAAGGCGTGGGCCGTGACGATGACATTATAGATTTGATCATCGCCTAGAAGTGATCCGGGTTGGCTGAGTTCAGCTCGAATCAGGAGGCTTAGGGCAGTCCCGACTATTCCGGCTCAGGCACCAAATACAAGATAAAGGGTACCAATGTCTTTGTGGTTTGTAGAAAAGAATCAGCGTGTAATTGCCACAGGTAGGGTAGCCGAGGTAGGCGGTGGGTTGTAGCCCCGAAGACAGAGGTTTGAGTCCTCTTCCTATCACAGGCCTTGTGGTGAAAACCATATTGAATTGCAAATTCAAAGACGTAGAATAATACTCTGCCGGGGCTTTTCCCGCCTTTTGCGGCTAACAGGCGGGGAAAGTAGATGAATGCCCGCTGGTTTGGGCGCTTAGCTGTTAACTAAGAGTTTGTAGGATCGAGGCCTTCTCATCTAGTAAGGCCTTAGTTTAATAAAAACATTTGATTTGCAATCAGAAAATGCGAGATAGACTCTTGTGGGCCTTAGTCAAGGATTAGAAGATTTTCACTTCTACTTAGAGCTTTGAAGGTTCTTGGTCTGATGTTATCCTAAATCCTTTAGGTGGTTAATATTAGAATAGTTGGGGTTGCGGGTAAAAGAGCTAGGGCAGCTGTGGTGGAGATGGTTAGTGGTAAAGAAGTTTGGGTTGTTTGTGCTCGTCAGGGGGTGGCTGAATTAATTGTATTGGGGGAAATTGTGAGGGTTATTGCGTAACATAGCCGTAGATAAAAGTATAGGCTGAGCAGGGCAGCTAGGGCCATGATTGTGGCGGTGAGGGGAAGGTTTTGTTTAGCCAGTTCTTGAAGAATTAGTCATTTTGGCATAAAGCCCGTTAGAGGGGGAAGGCCCCCTAAAGACAGCAGGACAAGGGCGGTGGTTGCTGTTAAGATAGGGCTGTTTGACCAAGTTATTGCGAGGGTGTTAATTTTTGTGGCGGAAGATAGTTTCAGGGTGAGGAATGCTGCTGAGGTCATTAAAATGTAGGTGCCTAGTGCTAGAATTGTTAGTTGAGGGGCATATTGAAGGACAATAATTATCCAGCCTATGTGTGCAATGGATGAGTAGGCTAAAATTTTTCGTAGTTGGGTTTGGTTTAATCCGCCCCATCCGCCTATAATGGTGGACATAAGTCCTAGGGAGGTTAAAAGGGCTGGGTCGATAGCTTGGGCTGTTTGAATAATGAGGGCAAGGGGGGCCAGTTTTTGTCAGGTTGATAAGATTAAGCCGGTTGATAAGTCTAGGCCTTGTATTACCTCTGGCATTCAAAAGTGTATGGGTGCAAGTCCAATTTTAAGTGCTAGGGCAATAATTACTATTGTGCTGGCGACAGGGCTTGATATATTACTAATGTCTCATTCTCCTGAGACTCAGGCATTTGTTGTACTTGCAAATAAAATTATTGCTGCCGCAGTTGCTTGTGTTAGAAAATATTTTGTGGCGGCTTCTACTGCGCGGGGGTGGTGGTGTTGTGTTATTAGAGGGATAATTGCTAGTGTGTTAATTTCTAGCCCTATTCAAGCTAAGAGTCAGTGAGAACTGGCGAAAGTCAGGGTGGTGCCTAGACCAAGGCTAGATAATAATAATATTAATACGTAAGGACTCATTGATGGGGGAGGGACTTTAACCGTCATGCCCGGGGTATGGGCCCGGAAGCTTATTTAGCTGACCCCATCTTAGAAAGTGGTGTAGAGGAAGCACGAAGAGTTTTGATCTCTTGGGCATGGGTTCAACCCCCTTCTTTCTAAGAGCTGAGGGGACTTTAACCCCTATTAGCCACTCTATCAAAGTGGTCCTTGGGCATTCAGGCACAGCTCTTAAACTAAAGTTGTGGGGGGAGGCCTGCTAGTGCTATTGGGAGGGCGATATGTCATAGCACAAGGGCTAGTGTCAGAGGAAGGAAGTTTTTTCATACGAGGTGCATAAGCTGGTCGTATCGGAAGCGCGGGTAGGAGGCCCGGACCCATAAAAAAACAATTGATAGAAGTGCGGCTTTAATCATAAGATTGATTGTTGTTAGTTCGGGGATATTTGGGAAATGTGATGCCCCTAGAAACAGGACGGCGGATAAAGTGTTTATTAAAAGAATATTAGCATACTCAGCCAGAAAAAATAGGGCGAAGGGCCCTCCTGCATATTCTACGTTAAAGCCTGATACAAGTTCTGATTCTCCTTCTGTTAAATCGAAGGGGGCTCGGTTTGTTTCAGCCAGGGTTGAAATATACCATATTGCGGCTAAAGGTCAGGCAGGGGCTAATAGTCAAATGCTTTCTTGGGTTGTGTTAAATGTTTGGAGCGTGTAGCCACCTGAAAAGATAATTACTGAGAGGAGGATTAATCCGAGGCTTACCTCATATGAAATTGTTTGGGCTACTGCTCGTAGGGCTCCAATAAGTGCATATTTTGAATTTGATGCTCATCCGGACCCAAGGATAGAGTAAACAGCTAGGCTTGATAGTGCTAAAATAAAGAGAATCCCAAGATTCAGGTCAATAATGGGGTATGGTATGGGCATAGGCGCTCATAGTGTTAAAGCCAGGGTTAACGCAAGGATGGGGGCTACCAAGAATAGGAAGGGAGATGAAGTAGAAGGCCGGACGGGTTCTTTAATAAATAGTTTTACCCCATCAGCAATGGGTTGTAAAAGTCCATAAGGTCCTACCACATTGGGCCCTTTTCGCAGTTGCATATATCCGAGGACTTTTCGCTCAAGAAGAGTGAGGAAAGCTACTGCTAGCAGAACGGGCACAATATAGGCTAAGGGGTTAATTAAGTGGTTTATTAGAGTGTTTAGCATAAACTGGGGAGAGGATTTGAACCTCTGGTGTAAAGGGCTTAGGCCTTTTGCAATTAACCATGCTCTGCCACCCCAGTATGCCTTTATTTTTGGCGGCAGGGGTTTTGGCCCTCCCTTTGTTTAATTTATTTGTTTTCATTAATTAGGGGTGGGGCGTGCTTTAAGCATGGGCCCCTCTTTTCCGATCCTTTCGTACTAGGAAAAGTAGCGTTACAGATAGAAACTGACCTGGATTACTCCGGTCTGAACTCAGATCACGTAGGACTTTAATCGTTGAACAAACGAACCCTTAATAGCGGCTGCGCCATTAGGATGTCCTGATCCAACATCGAGGTCGTAAACCCCCTCGTCGATATGGACTCTGGGAGAGGATTGCGCTGTTATCCCTAGGGTAACTTGGTCCGTTGATCGGCTGTGAGGCCGGATCATTATTGGTCAGATGTTCTGCGGCTTAGAGATGTCTCTCTTGGTTTTAGGGATTGGCCCAATCCACTCGGAGGCTAGGTTTTCCTCCGCGGTCGCCCCAACCGAAGGTAAAGTTTTAAGTTCCACTAAGTTTTTGCTTTTTATTGAGTTGCTTGACGTGGTTAAATTTGTACCTTAAGCTCCAAAGGGTCTTCTCGTCTTGTATAATTATACCCGCTTCTGCACGGATAGATCAATTTCACTGACTGGAAGGGGGAGACAGCTAAGCCCTCGTTTAGCCATTCATACAGGTCTCTATTTAAAAGACAAGTGATTGCGCTACCTTTGCACGGTCAAAATACCGCGGCCGTTAAACTATCAGTCACTGGGCAGGCTGGACCTCCTATACTTAAATGGTTGCAGGAGAGCGATGTTTTTGGTAAACAGGCGAGGCTTGTGTTTGCCGAGTTCCTTCCCTTTCTTTTAGTCTTTCCTTTAAAATAGCACACCTGTGTGGGGTTAACGATTGCTTGTTGTGGGTTTTTCTTGGTTTTTATATTATACACGGTGCCCTCTTGGGTTGGGTTCTGTTAATTTCCAGTGGTTTGTCCGATCTGGTTTACACTTGTGCTTGGAGAAGAGCATTCTTCTTGTTACTCATTTTAGCATAATTTCTTCCATGGGGGCATGGGGAAGCCTGATATTGTTAGGGGAGTAAGATTGTCTATCGGTATAATAAACTTAATACTGTCTGAGCTTTAACGCTTTCTGTTTAGGTGGCTGCTTCTAAGCCCACTATAATAGTTTGTCTTAATCATTATGATCTTTATCCTCCTGTTAAGGTTGTGTCCTTTGTTAAAGGGGCTGTACCCCCTTTAACTAACTCCTGCAGATATCCCACGAGATAACCTTAGAGGCATGTCTTTGGTCGGGGGTGTGCGGGGCTGAACTCTTATCCACTTCTCAGGCAACCAGCTATCACCAGGTTCGGTAGGTCTGTCACTTCTACCCGGAGCTCTTCCCACTCTTTTGCCACAGAGACGGGTTAGCCCTAAGATTACATAGGCTGTCTCGGGGTAGCTCACCTGGTTTCGGGGTTTCAAACTAAAGGTCTCTTTGCTTGGGGGTGCTGGCTAAATCATGATGCAAAAGGTACAAGGTTTAATCTTTGTTTTTTGGTGCTTACATGGGTTATTTCATTTCTCTTTCAGCTTTCCCTTGCGGTACTTTTTCTATTGCTCTATGTTGAACCTTTTCTGTCTCCCATACTTAGGTAAAAAAATGGTTTAATTTTTGGTTTTAAGTTGTGTTTTGTTATAAACATTGTTGAATTAGGATTTGTAGTTAGGCTAGCTGTTTGGCTCAGGGAGACCCAATTTGCATGGATGTCTTCTCGGTGTAAGTGAGATGCTTAGCTAACTCAGCCACTCCCTGGGTTTGATCCAAGTGCACCTTCCGGTACACTTACCATGTTACGACTTGCCTCCTCTAGTTGGTGCCTTGGTATTATCTATATATCATGCGTGATTAACAGGGGAGAGTGACGGGCGGTGTGTACGCGCCTTAGAGCCGGGTTCAAAAGGACACTCTGCTTCCTTTTTACTACTAAATCCTCCTTCAAGCACTATTTCATGTTGCTAATTCGTAGTGTTCTGGTGATAGAAAATGTAGCCCATTTCTTCCCACTTCGTACGCTACACCTCGACCTGACGTTCTGGGCTGTGCCCATCTTGCTTACTTTTGTTGCCTTCACGGGGTAAGCTGGCGACGGCGGTATATAGGCTGGGGTAACTAGAAGTGGTGAGGTTTAACGGGGGTTATCGGTTCTAGAACAGGCTCCTCTAGGGGGGTCTAAGGCACCGTCAGGTCCTTTGGGTTTCAAGCTGACGCTCGTAGTACCCGGGCGGACGTCAAGCAGTAGGTGGACGTCTAGGTTTACGGCTAAGCATAGTGGGGTATCTAATCCCAGTTTGTTTCTTAGCTTTCGTGGGGTCAGGTGGATTTTGTTAAAGCTACTTTCGTGTGGTTGGGCTTCGGACTCCTGGAAGCGTATGACGGCCAAAGGGCCATTTGGCTTTATTATTTTGTTCTCCCTAACCACCCTTTACGCCGCTATATTATCAACTAGGGCCCATCGTTTAACCGCGGCGGCTGGCACGAGGATTTACCGGCCCTCTTAACCCTGACTGAGTCAAGTTTTCACTTATGGCTTAATGTCTATCACTGCTGAACTCCCTTGGGGGTGTGGCTCGGCTAGGCGTCATGGGCTAAAAATTTGTGCCTGATGCCCGCTCCTTGTCCCCGGGCAGGGGATTGAGGGCGTACTCACAGGGTTGCGGAGACTTGCATGTGTAAGTTGGGTTAAAGCTGATAATAAGGTCGGGACCATGCCTTTGTGCATGCGGAGCTTCTCAGGGCCCATCTTAACATCTTCAGTGTTATGCTTTGTATTAAGCTACGCTAGC